AAACACCATCAGATTTCAAAGTAGCACGGTCTAATTCAAAAATTTCACCCAATTGAGCACGTCTAGCATATTTTTTTACAGTCGCGGGATCACTATAATTGACTCCGTTGAGTTCACCACCATAGAACTCAACAGTTACACCTACTTGTTCAACGCTATACTTAGATTCCGCTCTTCTAAAAGGAACGTCAGCTCTAACAATTCCGTCCCCATCTATCAAAACGACAGGAAATGTTTCAAAAAAGGTAGGCATACGGCGTACAAAAAGTTCACGGCCATCTTTATCCCTAAAAATGGGGTGTCCCAACCATCCAACAGCTATTCCATCGCCGTTGTCCATTGAGCCCGCTCTAAATAATCCTCCTTTTGCCGGATTATTGCCGATGTAATCATAAAAAGCTAATTTATCAGGAATTTTTGACCAAGCTTCTGATAAACTTTGATTTTCCGCTAGCCCAGCACTTACTCTTCGGTATATTTCTTGCTGAAAGTATCCCTGATCCCATTGATAACGAGTGGGGCCAAATAATTCGATCGGAGTGGTTGCTGAACCATACCACATAGTTCCGGCAACAACAAAAGCTGCAAAAAAGACAGCAGCGATACTACTAGAAAGAACGGTTTCAATATTGCCCATACGTAATCCTTTGTATAGACGTTGAGGCGGACGGACACTAAGATGGAATAGACCTGCTAATATGCCTAATGTCCCTGCGGCAATATGATGAGACGCTATTCCTCCTGGAACAAAAGGATCAAAACCTTCCACGCCCCACGCTGGACTTATTGGTTGTACTTTTCCAGTTAGTCCATAAGGGTCGGATACCCAGATTCCGGGACCATACAAGCCTGTTACATGAAATGCGCCAAAACCAAAACAAGCCACGCCGGCAAGAAATAAATGAATTCCAAAAATCTTAGGCAAATCCAAAGAAGGTTTTCCCGTACGTTCATCAGAAAATATTTCTAGATCCCAGTACACCCAATGCCAAATAGCTGCTAAAAAGCACAAACCAGAAAACACAATATGTGCGCCGGCCACACCTTCGTAACTCCAAATACCCGGATCCGTTATAGTCCCCCCTGTAATACTCCAACCGCCCCATGAATTGGTTATTCCTAAACGAGTCATGAAAGGTATAACGAACATACCCTGTCTCCACATTGGATCAAGAACGGGGTCAGAGGGATCAAAAACGGCTAATTCATATAGAGCCATCGAACCGGCCCAACCGGCAACCAGAGCTGTATGCATTATATGGACAGAAATCAACCGGCCGGGATCATTCAATACAACAGTATGAACACGATACCAAGGCAAACCCATGGAAATACCCCTTAAGAAAAATGACACTATGTAACTTTATTGCATTAGAAAAGACTAAAATTAGGCAAAGGACTCCCTATTGTTCAATAGATTATCGCGGAACAAGGGTTAATCTGTGTTCTATTCTGTTGTTAATAAGGGTTTGTAGGAGTAAAGAGAAACAAATCTATTCTATATCCGATAAGTATCAATACGCAATGGGAAGTTGATATCATCTTGTATCAGTAAATACTTTGCTACTTGGTGATTATTGAAAGGTTATTCATAAGAAATTGACTTTATTTATTCGATCTTCATTTTAAACTAAACTTTTCTAATCTATGCCTAAAATATTAGGATTGATATTATGAAGACACAAACTCTATTATTACGTTTCCACATCAAAGTGAACCATAGTACTTAATTTTTTGTTTGATTTAATGCCTATTGGTGTTCCAAAAGTTCCCTTTCGAAGTCCTGGAGAGGAAGATGCATCTTGGGTTGACGTATAGTGCGACTTGTCAGATATATTGGGTCGTATGGGATTTCCCCGTTCTCTCTCCCGATTGAGATATCCTCCCTTTCGCCCAAGAAAGATTGATTGAATCATAAAAAATTTGGAGCGTGAAAGGCAATTAGATCCTTGTTTGAGTTTTAGGGGGATTCAGATTAACATTTCTAATAATTTATGGTTGGCTCGGTTGGACCAATAAAATGAAGTATCCAGGCTCCGTTTATCAAAAACCCAATTCCAATTGGGAATATATTGAAGATTATTACTTCTATTATTAGTATACATTTTTTGACTTTAACGTTTAACTAACTGTTTTGCTTTTAAATTCAAATAAAAAATAAACAATAGAAAAGAGAAATAAAAAAACACATGTGGTATTGGAAAAATTTGTCCTATATGTGCAAATCCGAAATCGGGCAGATCTTTACCCGGGGTAGAGCATAAACCTAAAAGAATTCAAAGGGCCCATTCAAGAACAAGAAAATGACATCGTGATTTTGATTGGATCGCGATGAACTGATACATCAATGAAAAGTAAGTTCAATAAGTTTAGTAAATTCTCTTTTTTTTTTTTTTTTTTTTTTAGTCGAATTTTTTGTTTTAGAATATAATTCTATAATATAATTGGGGGTAAAGGCGCAAAAAGTCATATTTATTGAAAACGAGACTAGAAAAAACTCATTATAATCATTTTATTATAACATTCAAATTTTGAAAAACTCTCTAAAAAAAAAAAAAATGAAAAACGAATTGAATCGACACGTTGATTTTTTTCACAATTTTTTTGAACCGTATGCATAAAAAGATGCATGTACGGTTTCGGCGGGATGCCCTTACTTATCCCAATCAACCGACTTTATCGAGAAAGATTACTTTTTTTAGGCCAAGAGATCGATAGCGAGATCTCTAATCAACTTATTGGTCTTATGGTCTATCTTAGTATCGAGGATGATACAAAAGATTTGTATTTGTTTATAAATTCTCCTGGCGGCTGGGTAATACCTGGAGTAGCCATTTATGATACTATGCAATTTGTGCGACCAGATGTACATACAATATGTATGGGGTTAGCTGCCTCAATGGGATCTTTTATCCTAGTCGGCGGAGAAATTACCAAACGTTTAGCATTCCCTCACGCTTGGCGCCAATGAGTTTTTTATTTTAGAGAAAAAAAGAATACAATACTATGCCTTCACCATAAAAAAAAAATGAAGTAATAATAGCATGGCACTTTGAATTCGATATGATAAAATTTTGTCTCTATTTTCAAAACATTAGATTATGTATCGAAAGGGTAGTATGAGATGAAGAATAGTCCCGATTTTTTTTTGAGGGGGGGTTCGTTTCAGCGTCACAAACTTTTTTCATACCAAAAGACTCTAAAAACAATATTTCTGTTTGAAAGAGTACAAAAAAGTCTTTTTTCCTTATTTTTCGGATCAAAAAGAAACTTTGGGATTGCTGAATTATAGACAAAATAAATAGAAAGCAACGGAGCCATCATAGTATTTTTAAATACCTCTGAAAAGAAGGGTGGTAATTGGATCATTTACTGATCGGGATCTGATCGATCCTATTTTTTTCTTTCTTTCACGGAAAAACGTAAATTCCATTGTAAAGCCGTATGCAATGCGAAAAAAATGCACGTACGGTTATTCAATTCACCATCTAGGCGCGAGATATAATACTTTTTATTATTAAGGTATCATCAGGGTAATGATTCATCAACCTGCTAGCTCTTTTTACGAGGCCCAAACGGGAGAATTTATCTTGGAAGCGGAAGAACTATTGAAATTGCGCGAAACCCTCACAAGGGTTTATGTACAAAGAACGGGCAAACCCCTATGGGTTGTATCTGAAGATATGGAAAGGGATGTTTTTATGTCAGCAACAGAAGCCCAAGCTCATGGAATTGTTGATCTTGTAGCGGTCGAATAAAACAAATAAAAATAGTTAAACATTTTTGTTTTAATTTTATCTTGTTACTGGGTTTATCTTAAGATTCTATTAACTAGAAATAGAAATGCATTCGGTTAGGATTGATCTAAACCAGCCCATTTTGGATATAATTCAGCATGCCAACTATTAAACAACTTATTAGAAACACAAGACAGCCAATCCGAAATGTCACGAAATCCCCCGCTCTTCGGGGATGTCCTCAGCGCCGAGGAACATGTACTAGGGTGTATGTGTGACTCGTTCAGATTATGAGCTGGAACAAAAGCAAACGAAAAGAAAAGAAGACATTTTTCCAGTATCAATGATTCGGACTGGTGAATAGGATAAAACGGAAAAACTCAATCAACTCGCGAAAAAAAATCTATTCATCTATTGTGTCTGAAATTTATGGTTTCTCTTAGTGTAAAAAAAAAAAATTCCCAGTAGTAGCGTTAACGCTATCCATTTAGCGGGAATCCTTTTTTAAGAGAAAAAATAATGCTCCCTTATATTTGCACGAACGGACTAGCAGGGTCAGCTATCCAGCTAACCTTCAAAATTAAATACCGTTACTGTATAGGTGGATCTAATTGTGAAAGACCTAGTACTGGATAATTCATGGGTAGAGCCAAAAAAAATTTGAACTGTACAAGTTTATCAATATACAGAAATTAAGTAAGGGGGCTCCGGTGTATAGAGAGGACCTAGCCGTTTAATAAGTAACCATAGAAACGAAGGAACCCACTATTTTTTCCATATTTACTATGTTAAATTGAATTGAAAATTGACATTTTTTGAGTTTTCTTTACTTTCCTTTGATACATTAATTTCTTAGTTTTTTGTCTTGTTTCAAGACGAAATGTCGCAAAAAAAAGAAATAACAATATAGTGGTCGGGAAGGTTAGAGCAGCAAAAGCCATTAGGATTTTTATTTTATATATTGGAAAAATCCGTTTTGTTATTAATAGACCAGGAGGGGAGAAAAGAATAACTCAACGAAAGAAAATAAATGAGTTATTCATTAAAGTTTCATTTATTAAATGACTAGAGTTAAACGAGGATATATAGCTCGCAGACGTAGAACAAAAATGCGTTTATTTACATCAACCTTTAGAGGGGCTCATTCAAGACTTACTCGAACCATTGCTCAACAGAAAATAAGAGCTTTAGTTTCGGCTCATAGGGATAGAGGTAAGCAAAAGAGAGATTTTCGCCGTTTATGGATCACTCGGATAAACGCAGTAATTCGCGACAACGAATTATACTATAATTATAGTCAATTTATAAATGATTTGTACAAGAGACAGGTACTTCTTAATCGTAAAGTACTGGCACAAATAGCGATATTAAATCGGAATTGTCTTTATATGATTTCAAATGAGATCATAAATAAAGAAGATTGAAAAGAATGACCCGAAATGATTTAAATGCGATTCCCCGGAGTTTATTCTCCGGGAGTATAGAGTATAAATGAGTCTGATAAAATACGATAAATAAAAAAAAAAGCAATAAATCCAGTCAAAAGAAAAATTTTTTCCCTGTATTTTTTATTTTTATTATCTTACATTACGATACGACAATCAAATCGAGAATCTCAGGTTTTTTTAGAACAAAGCTACAATCCATGCTCCAATCCATGTTTGAGTTCAGATTCCTTTTTTGATTCAATTTCATTATTATTATCAATTAAATAAAGAAAAAGCATATTATTATTTTTATTTATTTTTGGTTCTAAAACTATAAGTTCTATTAGTCGACTCGGTTCTTTCAAATTGTTTCTCATTATTAAGAAAAGGTAACAACGATAAAATACGAGCTTGTTTTATAGCAATAGTAATTAATCGTTGTTGTTTCAAGGTTAATCTATTTACTCGCCTAGATAATATTTTTCCTTGTTCACTAATAAATCGACTAATTAAACTCATGTTTCTATAATCAATTCGATCCCCCGGTTGGATCGGGGGCAAACGCCTACGAACAGATCGCTTGGATTTAATAAAGGGTCGCTTGGATTTATCCATAGTTTGTTTCATTTCTGTCTTATACCGAAAATCCTACTTCTTAATTATATTAATTATAATTTTTTTAGGTCCAGCCAAAATAGGATTTGGTTTGTTTATTTCTCTTTTATTTATTTTTGTATTTATATTTATATATAATAATATTTAAATATAAAAATAGAAAAAATAGTAAATATTTTAAAAATTATAAGGAAATCGTTTTGTTTTGGCCCCCTTCATTGAATTGAAAGGATGATAGCCAGACGTTCAGTTTGCTCGATTTTATTTCTTTATCTCTCCATGAATTGTATGTTTGTAACAATAGGAACAGAATTTTCGCAATTCTAACCGACTAGGTGTATTGTGCCGATTCTTTTGAGTAATATATCTGGAAACACCCCTTGATTCCTTATTAACACTCTTTCGAACACAACTATTACATTCCAAAATAACTTTGACTCGGACATCTTTTCCCTTAGCCATGAACCTCCTTTTGATTTTTGGGATTTTGGATTCAAACAATTTTTCTATTTTTATTTTCGACCCGAAGTGAAGAATAAAGGAAAAGAAAAAATAGATGCTGCGAACTCGAAATACAATTAAAAAGAATTCGTTGCAATCAATAGAGTAATAATAATAGTATATAAATTAGCAAAAAGTTTCGAACTCTATTGCTACTCGCAGTATTTTATTTAATTTAAGTATCTTGTATAATACTTTTATGCTAAACCCATCCTTTTTTTTATTGCCCTAATTTTTTGTAAATAGGGCAATAAAAAAGTCGATTTAACTTCTTAACTTCATCAAAACTTGAGGTCAGACTCGAATGAAAAAGGGAGATTAGTCACAGAAAATTAATTTTTTCTGTAATCCTCATTACTCCCCTCCCATTTTAATAACTAGAATGAAAAAAAAGGGAATGTCAACGCATCTGGGAAAAAACGATTTATTTCTATTAATATACCGGCTAAAGACCCAAACCATAGAGTACTTAGTACCGGTGCTACGGAAAGATATGTTTTTAGATCTCGCATTGAAAACCCTCCTTCGTAAGTTAGTTAATGTATAAAATAAAGGTAATACATATCTAATCTATGAGCAGATGTATATAGAGATAGTCAAGGATCACTTGGGTTTGTAAATGAAATGCATAGCATAAAAAAAATGATGAACAAAGATCTAGTAAATAAGAGATTTTAAAAGTCAAATAATAGCATACCCTTCCTACGGAACTCAGTAGTCACAAAAAGTTTTTTAGTTTTTTTTTACGCCAGGGTTTGTTTTCATATCTTTATATAAAATATAAAAAGAAAATATACAAAAAATACATATAAAAATACTTTATATGATATGAGACCAAAAAGAAGAAGTGGCACGGCAAGATAAACCATGTCATTTTTTGTTAAATATGGATGTGGAAAACAAGACAAGGATTCTTTACAATTAGACTGTTGTAACCAATTGAATTGAAAGGGATGTAGCGCAGCTTGGTAGCGCGTTTGTTTTGGGTACAAAATGTCACGGGTTCAAATCCTGTCATCCCTACTTAATTACTTTTACTCTGAGAAGTAAGGAGGAATTAACAAAAATTGGACATACGGAATCTCTCATTTTTTATGATACTCGATACGATCGATATTGTATGGATACAGGATGGAGATTGAGTTTTTGGTTAAAAAAAACAACAGTCTTATTTTTATTTATCTATTGTGATAAGAAAGCGCTCTTAGTTCAGTTCGGTA